GCCGCTATCATATAGTATTCATCTTTACTTGGTGATAAATAAAGCATCCTTACTTTTTTTGATCTCTCAGAAATTTCATAAAACGGACTTTCTAGAGACCCCCAATGACCAATCTTCGCATGAATTGCTAAGGATCCAATAAGTCCAACATTGATTCCTTCAGACGTGTCAATGGGGCAAATGCGTCCGTAGTGACTGGGGTGAATATCTCGTATCCGAAAACTAGCAGTTCGCCCTGTCAATCCTCCAGGGCCCAGATAACTCGATTTTCGCCCATGAACTATTTGGGTCAATGGATTAGTTCGATCCAAAACTTGAGATAATGGGTGTAATCCAAAAAAAGATTCATAAGTGGTTGTTAATGGAGTTGAAGTTACCAAATTCTGAGGAGTGGGTAGCAATTTATGCTTAATTGCTCCGCATATAGTCCCTCTAACCATATTTTCTAAACGAACCAGGGCCAATCCGAATTGGTCTTGTAAAAGATCCGCGACAGACCGAATGCGTTTATTTTTCAAATGATTCATATCGTCAAGTGTACCCATTCCAAATTTCATTCCAATCAAATGATCCGCAGCTGCCAATATATCTCGCGGTAACAAAAATGTGTTGTTCTGAGGGATATCAAGATTCAGCCTTCGGTTCATATTTCGTCGGCCAATCCTTCCTAACTCACATCTTTGTTGAAAGAATTTTTTTTGTAATTCTTTACATAAGGATTCAGAAACTACTGGCTCCCCACCTACACAAGCAAATTGTTGATAAAACTCCAAAATGGCATTTTCTTTTGACCCGATTTTTTTTTTCTCCTTATCATTCAGGAAAGATAAGAAAATTTCGGGGTAGCGAGCATTTTCGAGAATTTCTCTTAGATTCGAACCCATAGCTGATAATAGAACTAGAATAGATATTTTTTGTTTCCTACTCACACGAGCCCATATCCTTGCTTTTCTATCAATCTCTAATTCTAATCTCCCTCCCCAATCTGATATTATGATGCCGGTATAGACTGAAATTCCGTTATGGTCCAATTCTGACCGGTAATAGATACCAGGGCTTTGCAATATTTGATTGATCACAATTCTGTATATTCCGTTTACTATAGAAGTTCCCAGGGAATTCATTAGAGGAATATTTCCAATAAAAATTGTTTGTTCTTGCATATCCCTACTGTTTTTCCAAATTAATCCCGCGGATACATATAATTCCGAAGAATACGTGAGTGATTCATATACAGCATCTCTTTCTTTTATCAATGGTTCTACCAATTGATATGTTTCCCCAAATAATTGAAATTCAATTTCTTGATCTGTATCTTCAATTTTTGGAAACTTATAAAGTTCCTCTGTTAAGCCCTGATCAATAAACCTACAAAACCCTTCAAATTGTATCTGATTCAATCCGGGTATTGTAGATATTGACTCATTTCCACCCCCAAGCATTTTTTTTTTATTTCCCATTTATAGACAAAAACCCATTATTTGCTCATTCTTCAATCGAATCATAGGGATCGAGAGCCTAGCAATGATGGAATTTATATTCTGTTTACTGAATCACATGAAATTTTACCTAATATATGGAATGTGTGAAATATGTATGAACAAGGGAATAAAGATAATTTTTATTTTACTCAAATTGGAATTTGCAACAGATGGAAAGGAATTGATAAATTATACTTAGACTTATGTAATTTGGTTATAGAATATCAAAACGAAAAATGATTCAATTTCTACCATTATTATGATATTCTGTGTTCGACTCCGGTTGGATACCATAAAAGTATTCGGGATTTGGTCTGTTCAATGAGACAAAGACATAATAATCAAAAATAATATAGAATTTGGAGTCCTTAACTTTTTTGCGGATTCATGGGCTCCTTTTTTTTAGTCAAATTCGTAGAATATGATTGAAGTGTATAAAGTGTATAAGATAAAGTGTATAAGAAGGCTGATCTTTATTAAATTATTTAATAAACATTTACAGATCGAACTATAGCTATCTATATATGTCTTGATATACATATGCCTTGTCTCTCCTTTATTCTAGACCTATTCTGGACAGTGCACGTGATGCCCGCTCAGAATTACTATTTACTAAAAATTGAGAATTTCCTGAAAATGACTTGTGGACATCGTATACAGATAAATTACCCGATTAGATAATATTGTGTACTAATTTATGTTCTGGGATTTATATATTATATACCCGAAATTGCTGTTATAATTCAAATTGCGAAGGATTTTTTTTTCAATAAAAAAACCAATACTGATTGTATCGATTTTGATTTTCTTATATCATTAAGGAAACGCAATTTGAGATTCCAATTTACGAATCATTCATGAATTAATAGTTAACGGTTCCAGTTTGTTCGAAATTTTTTCTTTTATGACTGAAAACTCAAAATTTTGTTTTTCACTAGAAAAAGTAAGAGAAATTTTTAGAGATTGTGTGGTTTGAAGATACTATACAATCAATCGAAGGGATGGATCCAAGCCAAACAACCAAACAAAAAGAAATCTTTCTTTTAGAAAAGTAGTTAAGAAAAACGGGATTAAGATTCAAAATACAAGTACAATAAATAAGAAGACAAAGGGAGATTTTTTTCATAGATTTTGATTTGGTATCGTTTTGGCGGCATGGCCGAGCGGTAAGGCGGGGGACTGCAAATCCTTTTTCCCCAGTTCAAATCCGGGTGTCGCCTAATCACCAAAAGAATTGACATACTCCCTTCTATTTTGCTGCTATAATTTGAAAAATTTTTCCGGCGGAAGCCAACGGAGGAAACTTATAAATCTTGATAGTCCTTCCATTACTAATGGAGTGTCTACGAGCCGAGTTTGGAATTCGATTGGATAGCAGGACGGAAATCGAATTCCGTTTTTATTTTAGTTGCGGAAAGGCCAGAAGAGACTTTGTATACATAGTATACATATTCATCAAAGTCTTTGAGTACTCCGCAATCAATATTAATTCGATTGAATGAGTAATTGGCTTTTACTTAGTATATACCTGTTTTCTTTTTTCGTTAACCTCTAGTCAAAAACATAATAGGGCGTCTTTCATAGAGACAATAAGGAGACGTTAAGTTAAGGATTAGATCAAAAGAAAATGGGAAAGAAATAGGGTATGGGCTAGGTAGTGATCTACCTTATATTCTATTTTTTTTTATTCTATTTTTTTATACTTTTTATTTAACTTAATGAAGGGCAACAAAAGAAAGAATCTATTTTTCTTATTTCTACATACTATAATATTAGTAATATTAGTAGCATTTCTTTGATACTTCCAAGGGGTCTCCGCATATTTTTCTTGTGCTTAATCTTTTCTGATTATACTAGAACTCTTATAAGACTCCTTAAAAGTTAATAAGTTAGAGTTGGATTTATTGGATTGTTTCATCAACGATCTTAGGTCAGAATTTTTGACTCTGCGCCAGTGATTCCACTATTATTTATTAGTGAACAATAATTCAAGAATTTCGTCATAGAGATAGGGGACATAATTCACATGGATATAGTAAATCTCGCTTGGGCTGCTTTAATGGTAGTCTTTACATTTTCTCTTTCACTCGTAGTATGGGGAAGAAGTGGACTCTAGAAGTATTACTAATTGTAATTGAGTTGTAGGAATTAAACTGTATCAAATTTTTTATAAATCGTTCAGGTCTGAAAAGCTTTTTTTAGTTGAAATTTCACTATTTCAACACTATTTCAATTTCTATTTCAATTTAAAAATTGAAATAGAAATAAAAAAATATCTGCATTTCCAAATTTTCTTGGGTTTTAGTGTAGTAATATAGTTTATGAATAATATATATGAAGAATATTCTTTCAATCAAACAAATATTTCAATTATTTCCGTGTTTGTATTTCGAAAGTAAAAAGAATACAAAGTAAAAGAAATACAAATGGTAGTAAATTTATTCCAACTGAATTCTTGATCAATTTTCTATTTCGATGAACCGACTCTTACTAAAATTAGATATGGACCGTGAGGAAGAGTTGAACTTTTTTTATTTTACTTTTTTGGTTCCTTTTTTATTATTCAAAAATAAAAGAGTTCTGTTATTACATTACAGTTACGTAGATACACATTTTCTATCGGAAACAACACAGACATAGTAGTTCTTTAACGAGATACTACACAGACTAAAATAGTGTCTTGTCTTGGGCGAGTCACATATTGTGCACTTCCCGTTTGTTTTAATATTTTGAAAATTTGATTTATTTTATGTTGTACTTATTTTATTGAACTCACTATTCAAACGTTAAAAGAGGTTTACTAATCCTTATAACCCCCCCCCCTTTTTTTTCGAAATTCGAAGGAGTTTCCATAGATCATCTGGAAACTGATCGATCAATGACCTCTTCGTCAGAATGCTATGCTAATAAAAAGATTACTTTAATTTTCTTTTATTATACCCATCAAAGAGGCCCTTGATTCTTTTGATCGGAATTCATATTGAAAATAATCAGCAATCCGGGAATTAGAATCGTACGAGTCGCTTTTCAATTATTTCAAATTGATTGAAATCAACATAAATTAAATATAAATATAAGACAGGTGCATAAAGCAAAGAAATCGAATTGGTGGGAGGCACTATATACATTATATATAAATTATATATAATATATATAATATATAATTGATATCCATATATATACCGATATATAGAAATCTGACGATACTATTGTAGATTGATCTCTATTAAATTAATCCGGATTACAATACACCTTATATACACTACAATAACAATAGTAGATAGTATGGTAGAAAGAAATATCTGAATCTTTCTACCATACTATCGTATTTATTTCATAGAATACGGCGAATTCTAGTCTGCCCAGTTCATTTAAGACGCGAAATTTGAATCCCTTTCGTCTCTTCAATTATTGATAAGAACTAAAAAGTCCAGTTTAATTCAAATTAATCACCTTGGCTGACTGTTTTTACGTATATTATAAGTAAAAAAGCGGTAGGAACTAGAATAAACAGTGCAGTAGCAATAAATGCGAGAATATTTACTTCCATAATCTCATTGTTTCGTTTTTCTTTAATTTAATTCGCAATAACTCGGGAGTTAATCCCATAGAGATAATAAATCTTTCGCTTGTAAATTCAATGGGATGAATTACATCTCGATGATATCGAATCGGATCAATATCATGAATAACAATATCTGCACTATCAAATCAACTCATCGTCAAGAATTGAATAGTATAACATAGGACAATCTTTTATCCATACCGAACTCCAAATTTTATTCCTGATCCAACCAATAATTTTCCTTTTTTTTTATTTATCATTCTTTTTTATTCTTTCTTTTATATAACCTACTGCCCTTTTTGTACAACCATCTGATGAAGTATCATTGAACCGCCCTTACACTTACCATTGATTCTAAACAACCCCCAACAAACAATAGAAGATAAATAAAAAAAAGATAAATAAAAAAAAGGGGGGGGGTAAGTTCGAAACTTCTTTTTTTACTGAGCGAATCTAATCTCCTTGGAAAACAAAAGAAGGATGATAAAGACGAGTACAAGTTTCGGTATAAAAAATCTAATATTCCATCAAATTAACTATAATTATTTATTATTATTTATTTTTATATAAAAATAAATAAAGTTTGTTCTTTCAAGGAAACCCCCTAATAAAAAAGCGATCCCTGAAAGTATTCTATTACAATAACTAAGTTATTTTATATCATGCAAATTCCCTTTCTATATGTACTTCCGGGAAACATAAAGTACTCTACTCTATTCGACAGAGTAGCAATAATCGAAAAAGCCATACCCGGTACAGTATGGTATCTCTTGGAATCCTGAATGTGATGCTACCAATAATTGTCCTAATCCACATATGTCTATCGCTCATCAATCGAATCAGTACTAGTCAAAGAAATGAAAATTCCCCGATTGATGATAAAAACGAAATTCGACTTACTTTCACAAAAAAGAGAGAGCGGAGTTTATATATTTTTTTATTGGATCCGTCGGGACTGACGGGGCTCGAACCCGCAGCTTCCGCCTTGACAGGGCGGTGCTCTGACCAATTGAACTACAATCCCAAGTAAATACAATAATAAAATAAAGTATTATGTATACATATTTTTATTATTTTATTCTAACCCCTTCAATTTTGAATTTAGATTCAAATTGGCGTGTTGTAACAGAGCCGCGAGTGATATATATAATATCATATGGGTATGCGCTTTAGTGAGACCGACCTGGATTACTAGTAATCCTTTCGTTATTGCCAAATAAATGGGATAATTACTCTTTCAATGAAAAGGGTTTTTTCTTTATCCCTTTCCTTCGATTGTATTTTATACTTACAGATCCTGATATGAATCTAGATCATTATCAAGATATGAATCTAGATCATTATCAAGATATGAATTTAGATCATTATCAAGATCCTAATTTGTTGGAAAAATAGAGTAAATAAATAGTGCTGGGGATCGGGCATTTATGGAGAGCACAAAATGGGTTATATGATACCATTTCGTGTGTAGATCGGCGGATTTTTGGGCCGAGCTGGATTTGAACCAGCGTAGACATATTGCCAACGAATTTACAGTCCGTCCCCATTAACCGCTCGGGCATCGACCCAGGAAGAATAAATTCCAGGCTTATTGATAATCCATGATCAACTTCCTTTCGTAGTACCCTACCCCCAGGGGAAGTCGAATCCCCGCTGCCTCCTTGAAAGAGAGATGTCCTGGACCACTAGACGATGGGGGCATATCATACTTGAACGACCGCCAGGATACTATGCTGATAGTATGCACAATTTTAAAAATTGTCAATATAATGGGATGGTATGACTCGAGACGGAGGATCTTTCCATCTTTCACGATTCTATAGGATTTTTTCCGCCAATAATTTAGTTCAGAGGCTGCGCCAAATTTCTTTATCAATCATTCAATGAGATATGTTGGATCCCTGTTAAATTAGTAGGTACGTGTATCAATCAAATAAATTTCGTTATGATGTCAATTCCAATTAGGATCGGAAAAAATCCATTGTCATTGCATTTCTATTTATCAAATCCAATATCAATAAATCATTTTATTTTAACTATATTCACTAGTATATCCTCCCCTAGAATTTTATTTAACAGACAAGTCAAATTTTTCATTTCTGAACGAACCGCTATAAATATAAGATATAGTCTTATATGTACATATATTATAATAAGTCTATATACTAAACCCATAGTGGCTAGTGACTTTATTCAGGAATTGAATCAAACGAGCCCTTTTAACTCAGTGGTAGAGTAACGCCATGGTAAGGCGTAAGTCATCGGTTCAAATCCGATAAGGGGCTTTGGTTTTTTCATAAATAAAAAAAAACCGGCGGTAGTATTCCTATTTGAATTACGGATAAAGTTATTGTGGATATTTGTAATAAATCAAAGTAACAAATTATATAATGTAATATACGTATAATTTTTTATCATTATAGAAATGATAACATACTAATAAATTAGAGTTAA